AGTGAGACGTAATCAAGATAGGATCAGAATCATGAAAATTGGAGTGAGTGCTGACGTGTTCCGACGGGGGACTTAATGAAATAGGAGAAGAAGGTTCATTTAAATAACAAGTTATATCTTTTCTTTTGCTGGGGGAATCGTTACTGACAGTTCCGGCCCGAAAGAGCCATTGAAGTCGGAACATAAAAATAAGTTGAATTGTGGAAGAATCCATAACTCCATTTTTTTTATTCCAGTAAAGTAAGTCAATCGATAAAAGGAAAAACAAAGAATAATAAGAAATGACACTCCTGTCATAGGAATGGAAATAGCCCTTCTTGCTGCTTCAATAACAAGTATTTTTGTTTTCAAATCAGATAAATCATTTGATCTATGATTCATTGGAACAAAACAAGGAATGGCCTGGCTAGGTATAGGTACTGGCCAGGCCGGGGGAATAAAAGAACCTTTCGTACGAAATCAAAGAGGTACTCTTTCTATTGGAGATATCTGTTTCGAATCCTTATCTAAATGCAATTGCTGATAAAATTCGTATATATATAGAATAAAGAAAAGAAAGATAAAGAAAAGAATAAAGAAAAGAAAGATAAAGAAAAACTTTTATCAATCTTTACTTCCCGCGTCACATATGAATTATCCTTTTGTAATTGGGAGAGATGGCTGAGTGGACTAAAGCGACGGATTGCTAATCCGTTGTACGAGTTATTCGTACCGAGGGTTCGAATCCCTCTCTCTCCGTTCCCTCTGATCACTTGAGAGTTATCTTTCGAATTCGAAAAAATCTCGAGCCCTTGTTATCTTAGTTAAATGTATGGAATAGAGAAAATCATAAGAAAATTCAGAAATCAAGCAACGAAAAACTTCTGATTTTTTTATTTTATTCCTCGCGTCCAGGATTACGTCCTGGATCATTAGATAGGAATCCGAAGATGAAGAGAGAAACAAAGAATATCACTACTGTGTAAACGAAGAGTTTGAGAGTAAGCATTACACAATCTCCAAGATCATTTTTGGGGGAAATAAGGGAATAGATTCTCTATTTTTGTACCACATATCCCATTTTGACACCAAGAAATGGAGTGGTTTCTAGAAAAGAAAGGAATTTGCAGGAATTCCTTTGGAATAAGATTCTGATTCCTTCGTTACCAAAATGATCTTTCATACCCACAATTAGGTATTGTGAGGGACCATACATAAGGTCTTTGAACTCCGGAAAGTCAGAATGAGAAAATGAGGTGATCCAGATTCATCGCGGCTATCCAAAAGAATTTCAATGTTTGAATCGAGAGTTCATAATGTAAGATTTATCTGATCTTATCAATTGTTAGAATAGAATTTTTCCTTTTTTAGCGAATCAATCATGAATGTTTCTAGGACAGTATTAAAGATCTCATCGAAAACTTACAGCAGCTTGCCAAACAAGGGCTAAGAGAAAAAAGAGTACAGGTATGACTGGCATAACATCTACGATTGGATTGAAAAAAGCATAAGCCTCGGGTAATTTGGCGAAGAAAAAGCTACTCGAATGAAGGGCAGAATTAATACAGATACAGATCAAACTAAAGATATTAAGCATAACAAAAATTTCGCTCTTGTGGAGAATTTCATTATTAGTGAGTTGGGGAAAAATAAAGAAAGAAGAGAAGATAGGCCAAACAAAAAATCCTTCTTTTTCTTTGAACTTCCCCAATCAAAAATCCTTCAATTCTCAAATGAGAATAGAAGGAATCATACTTTCATACAATATCTTAATTGAATTATAGATAATGATCAATGAATTTCTTTTGATTCTACATCTACACGTGTCGAATCCTAGCAACAACCTATTCCATAGATATTTGGGCTGGAATTGACGAACAACCAATATCCATATTAGTGTTATTAGTGTCAAATAGAAATCTCAATGGGGCGTGGCCAAGCGGTAAGGCAACGGGTTTTGGTCCCGTTACTCGGAGGTTCGAATCCTTCCGTCCCAGACCGATTCTATCAGAACAAAGATTGTGCTCTTTTCTTTAACAATCCTCTGTTTAAGAGTGTAATGTTGGATACAATGGGATCCAATCTTTCTTTCTGATTTCTAATGATTCTTCTCTGAATCATATCCTACCTTTCGATCCTGTTTCTGTTTCTCACAAACAGAAACAGAATCGAGTGTCAATGACACGTGGATGGAAATAAATATCTTTTTGATATAGGTAGGATGGGAACAAAGATCAAAGTTCCATTCAAAAAAAAAAAAAGATTGGGTGGCCATTCAGCGTATGCCCGCCTCCCCCCCGCTCATATTCATATTGAAGTTAGTTAGTCATTTAGAGAAACTTTATGCCCCCTATTTATCAAATTTGGATTCCCACATGATGCATTCTGAGTCGACATGCGGAAGAAAGGTAAAGTAAATAGGGGTAAATGACTAATTTTATGTGGATCCTGAATTCTAAACAGGAGGAGTTCTTGGTACTAATTCCATCACTGGGATTAAAGCTCCTAAGACTGGGGTGGGGCAAAATAAAATAGAAACAACGAATTAATCTGGACCCATTCGGCTTTGTACCTATACAAGATGGTATAGCACCCCATAAGAGGATCTTTTTTTGATTGGCTTTGAGTATGATTCATGATCCCCATAGAATTCGTGTAGATACGAGTTAATTAGCAAAGGAAGGTATCAATTTCAATCAATATCTGTGTCATCCGGATCTCATTAACAAACAATAAAGTTCAATACGAAACAGATGTATTTTCTTTGGACTTAATTGCTTTTATTTTGCATCAGGCTCCAATGAATAATTGGAAATCAATGTAACGATGGGGGGGGGTTTATAGATTCCATTCACTTTAGTTTATCTTTATGGAAATGGAAAAATTTCTGAACCTGAAATAAAGCAAAATCCGTAGAAAATGAACCATGCCCATATGTAGTTTTATTGTTCTATTTCAGTGACACCGGTATTTCGGTTTCGGTTTCGGTTAAAAAGATTTGTGATCTCTTAAATATACACGATGACCCCCGGTGACAATTGTTCGGTGTATCTGATGGATACGGAAAGGTCATACTCCTACGATTTGGATTTTCTCAATCAGATGAAAGAATAGCGACCTTAATCTTATCTTCCATGAGCTCTTTTCTATCCATCCCCATGAAAACAACTAAATTGGATTTTTTTCTCGACCCATCCATCTGATTTAAATCATTGATGATTCAATTGGAAAAGAAACATGGATTTCTCTTATGATGATCGAATTCGCGTCTCTTTAATCAATGAGATATCTGCTAAACTTTTTAGTTACTCGTTGTGATTGTGCCGACTTGTTGATTTGATTGATTTAGAGATCAAATTAAATTCAGTCTTTACAGGAAAACTTATTTATAGTAATGATAATGATGTCGAAGTAGGAAATTCTTGAAACCATTTTCTTTTTTATGATTCCTTACCTTATAAATCCTCGCTATTCGAAGAAGTGTGAGATTGGTGAATCTATCCTATCGAGTCACTTGCGACCTTTCCGGTTCATTAGAATAGCTTATTTGGTTAATGACTCATTTTATTTTGTTCCAGTATTGGTAATTCCAGTATTGGTAATCGAATTAAAGACTCGTCTTTAGTTTAGTTGTTCGAGAAAGAATTGGAATTGGATCTTTCATGATTGATCGTCCCGAACAATATAACAATATGTTGAAGATGTAGATGTAAATAAGTGTTAAGCAACTCATTTCTTCGTGTTTTTTATAAATGTGTTTCATTCCTATAACAGAATATGGGTTAATTTGGCTTTTTGCTGAGATTTCCCCAGAGAAATACCTATTCATACATATATAAAAATAAAGTATGGACTACTATGCACCGATGGAGCCAATGACTATTCATGATTCCATATTGAATCAATTCCATACCGGTCCAAATTAGAGGAATGTTATGGTAAAACTTCGTTTGAAACGATGTGGTAGAAAGCAACGTGCGACTTGAAGGACATGATCGGCTGTGGATTCTTGCATCCACCATTTTTTTATATATCAATGAAGATGCTCTTGGCTCGACATAGTTTGTTCTGTGCCACCAGGACCCCATTTGGGGGGGTTGTAAATAGTACATGATGGAGCTCGAGCATAAATTCTTGATTCATTTATCAGAGGGAAGGATCTAGGGTTAGTGCCAGTCAATAAGTTGGAACAACTTCGTAAGTATATCTTCGATATAGAAATCGCAAATTCGAACAAGTTTCAAATAAAAAAGCAAAAAAGGGAAAATTTGTCGGAATTGGTAAAACTATTTCGATCAAAAGTGTATCACAGGGGAATCAACCATTTGTATGATTCTTCAATAGAAAGAACAAAAGGTATGTTGCTGCCATTTTGAAACAATTAAGGATCACCGAAGTAATGTCTAAACCCAATGATTCAAAGCAAAGATAAAGGATACCGGAACAAGGAAACGCCATTTTCAATTGTCTCAATAACTAGATCAGAATGAGAAAGGAAAATTGATTCTAGACGAGACAAACAAAAGAGGTTAGAGACGGCTCAATAAATGTCTAAGGATTTCCCTTCGAGCTCTTTGAGAATTACCCAACTTGAGTTATGAGTACGAATGAGATTTCTTTTTTTTTTTTATTCCTTCCAAAAAAAAAACGACTCAAATCCTAATCTAATTGATGATTTTATGGATCCATTTGCCACTATATACAATACATAAATTCGAATCATTCTTTCTCGAGCCGTACGAGGAGAAAACCTCCTATACGTTTCTAGGGGGGGCATTGTTCATCTATATCTATCCCAATGAGCCATCTATCGAATCGTTGCAATTGATGTTCGATCCCGAAGAGAAGGAAGAGATCTTCGTAAAGTGGGTTTTTACGATCCGATAAAGAACCAAACTTATTCAAATGTTCCTGCTATTCTATATTTCCTTGAAAAAGGCGCTCAACCTACAGGAACTGTTCATGATATTTCAAAGAAGGCGGAAGTATTTAAGGAACTTCGAATTAATCAAACGAAATAAAATTTATGAAATAGAAAAAAAAGATTGAGTGAAATAACTGGCAATTGAGGGGATTGCCATCAATCAGATGGTTTTCGTTGGAACTCTACGAATAAATAAGGGATCAATCTTGCTATTGTTTGTACTTCTATTGAAAACCAGAGATTTTTTTCCTACTTCTTCTTTATTTATTCCCCCCCACACACTTCATTTCTTATCTATGTAGTGCCAATCCAACACAAGTCTTTATTTTCTTTATTTCATTTTTTTTCTCAAAATTCAATTTATATTGACAATGGTGTATCGATCAAATATAATTCGATCGTGGATAAATAGATCTATTTATCTACGTCCCATAAGTTTGTTTCTTTACTTCACTAGGTTCGCCGGATTCACTGTGACACAAGAAGTATCTTCTTAAAGATAATGAAAAAAAAAAATGATCAAAACAGGAGGGTCCACAAATTTTTACATCTATCTATATTTATCCGTGAATCCGTTGTATTTGAATCTGATCTGAACATTTTGATGTTCATAATTGATCATCAAATGTTTCTTTTCGATTTGTTGCTAGTTCAATGTTTTGATGGGGTAGGGCAATCCAATCTCTTTATTTATTTATTTATTTTTTTGATTCCGATCGTATCTACACACCATATTTATACGGGTTGCTAACTCAACGGTAGAGTACTCGGCTTTTAAGTGCGGCTAGGATCTTTTACACATTTGGATGAAGCAACAGATTCGTCCATACCATTGGTATGGTTTGTAAGACCACGACTGATCCTGAAAGGGAATGAATGGAAAAAACAGCATGTCGTATCAATGGAGAACTCTGAGAATACTTCCTGGGTCGGTAAAAAATCTTGTTTTGATTCTTGGAACGGTACCAAATCAATTCACAGTTTGGTCGAGTGAATAAATGGATAGAGCCCTAATGGCTCCAATTATAAGGAAACCAAAAGCAACGAGCTCGGTTCATAATTCGAATGATTACCCGATCTAATTAGACGTTAAAAATAGATTAGTGCCTGATGCGGGAAAGGGTTCTCCTGTGAGTGGATCATCGATTCCTTTTTTTTTCATGAATCCTAACTATTAACTATTCTTTCTCTATTATGGAGTGGGGACGAATGTGTAGAAGAAACGGTATACTGATAAAGAGAATTTCTTCCAAAGTCAAAAGAGCGATCGGGTTGCAAAAATAAAGGATTTCTAACCATCTCTTGGAACTATAACGAACACAAACAAATTGGATGGAAAGAGAGAGGATCCGTTCATTGGACTCTCCGTCTCCGGGGTATCTATTCTTTTCTTACTATATACCCTGTTCTGACCGTATCGCACTATGTATCATTTGATAACCCAAGAAATCCTCCGTGCCTTTGTATAATTTCAAATGGAGGAATTACAAGGATATTTAGAAATAGATAGATCTAGGCAACAACACTTCCTATATCCGCTTCTATTTCAGGAGTATATCTACGCACTTGCTCATGATCATGGTTTAAATGGATCGATTTTTTACGAACCTATGGAAAATTTCGGTTATGACAATAAATCCAGTTCACTAATTGTGAAACGTTTAATTACTCGAATGCATCAACAGAATCATTTGATTCTTTCGGTTAATGATTCCAACGAATCTATTTTCGTTGGGCACAACAAGAATTTTTCTTTTCAAATGGTATCAGAGGGTTTTGCAGTCATTATGGAAATTCCATTCTCGCTGCGATTAGTATCTTCCCTAGAAGAAAAAGAAATAGCAAAATCTCATAATTCACGATCTATTCATTCAATATTTCCCTTTTTCGAGGACAAATTATCACATTTAAATCATGTGTCAGATATACTAATACCTCATCCCATCCATCTGGAAATCTTGGTTCAAACCCTTCACTGCTGGATACAAGATGCCCCCTCTTTGCATTTATTGCGATTCTTTCTCCACGAGTATCGTAATTCGAATAGTCTCATTACTCCAAAGAAATCCATTTCTCTTTTTTCAAAAGAGAATCAAAGATTCTTCTTGTTACTATATAATTCTCATGTATATGAATGTGAATCCGTATTAGTGTTTCTCCGTAAACAATCTTCTCATTTACGATCAACATCCTCTGGAACTTTTCTTGAGCGAACACATTTCTATGGAAAAATAGAACATCTTGTAGTAGTGCTTCGTAATGATTTTCAGAAGACCCTATGGTTGTTCAAGGACCCTTTCATGCATTATGTCAGATATCAAGGAAAATCCATTCTGGCTTCAAAGGGGACTCATCTTCTGATGAAGAAATGGAAATCTCACCTTGTCCATTTTTGGCAATGTCATTTTTACTTGTGGTCTCTACCGGACAGGATCCATATAAACCAATTATACAATCATTTCTTATATTTTCTGGGCTATCTTTCAAGTGTACGACTAAACACTTCGGTGGTAAGGATTCAAATGCTAGAGAATTCATTTCTAATAGATACTTCTATTAATAAATTTGAGACCCTAGTCCCAATTATTCCTCTGATT